GTTGGACCTTTGATTGAGTAACATCTCTTTTTTTGATTGACCTCCTCCTTGTAGGAGGTCAATTTTAAGTTGCAATTCTACTTTGTTTTGTTAAGTTCTTTCATTGTAATTCGACATAACATAAAAGGAATCACGCTCTGTAGGATTTGAACCTACGACATCGGGTTTTGGAGACCCGCGTTCTACCGAGCTGAACTAAGAGCGCTTTCTTAGATCCTATAACAATAGATATATAAAAGTAGATACAATTGTAAAGAAAAGGATTTTTTTATCCCCGAAGTTTATTGTGTGTACATATAGTATATAAAAATGAAAGATTATGTCCAAAATTGACTGATCTTACTCAAGGAATCTCTTATAAGTATCTATAGGAGAAAGAATAGGTAGGGATGACAGGATTTGAACCTGTGACATTTTGTACCCAAAACAAACGCGCTACCAAGCTGCGCTACATCCCTTTGAAAAATTGTTATACAGTGTGTCATTGTATAAAATCCATATCTTTTTTTCCACATCCTTCTTTTTTGCTCTACCTATTCTATAGATATAGATAGGTAGAGAATGTTCTTGTCATTTTTTTAGGGGGCGGCAAAATTGAATCTGCTGGGTCATTGTACATATGCATTTTAGTTAGTAATTCCTAATTCTAATTTCATTTCAAGCAAAAACAAATGATCTTGAACTAAAATGAAAATATCGGATTATCTATGATCTATTTATTAGAATAGCGAACTAGGATTATATATTTATATATGTATTACAATATACAATTCTTACAATATACAATACAAAGAAAATAAATAAGAAAAAAATAGAAAATAAAATAAGAAGGAGGATTTTCAATGCGAGATATAAAAACATATCTCTCAACGGCACCTGTGTTAACCACTTTATGGTTTGGGTCTTTAGCAGGTCTATTGATAGAAATTAATCGTTTATTTCCAGATGCCTTGTCATTCCCCTTTTTTTCATCCTGATGAAATTCTTGTATTGATAAAAAATGAAGAAGATTTGAGATAGAATTTTACGTAACATGGCTCTAAATTCTTTTTCTTTTATATCCTAAATCCTAATCTATTAAAAAAAAAAAAAAAGAAAGAGTGTATTGAATCTCAGTCAAAATAAAGTGAAATTTTTGGGGAAAAAATGGAAATGTGGATCCAGTCTAGGGACGGTTCCACGAAATTCTAACATAGAAAGAAGAAAATACTGAGATTAGTATAGAAATGATTCATAGTTAGAAAAAATTGTATTAATTAATTATTACGATATTCTTAATATTCTTTTATTAATGAATATGACTCTTTTTCTTTATATTTAGAATATTATAGTAATTCTATATTTAGATTATAGTACTTCGAAGTCATTCGAATTCTAAGAATTCAAAAAAGAAAAGAGTTAGAAATTCCATAGCGAACGAAGTCGATCCAAAATGAAAAGGAGGTTCATGGCCAAGGGTAAAGATATTAGAATTATAGTGATTTTGGAATGTACCTGTTGTGTTCGAAAGGGTGTCAATAAAGAATTGCTGGGCATTTCTAGATATATTACTCAAAAGAATCGACACAATACACCCAATCGACTAGAATTTAGAAAATTTTGTCGCTATTGTCAAAAGTATACGATTCATGGGGAAATAAAGAAATAGATAGATAAGAATTCGTGTTTGATTTTTCTAAGTAGTGGTAAGAGTAAGAACTTTACATCTTAACATATCTTAACATATATAATACAAACCCAATCTCGAATCTGAAATGAATAAGAAAAAAAGAGGATTCTATTTTATATCGAAGGAATAAACAAACAAGGAATAAGCAAACCATGGATAAATCCAAACAACCTTTTCGTAAATCCAAGCGATCTTTTCGTAGGCGTTTACCCCCAATCGGATCGGGGGATCGAATCGATTATAGAAACATGAGTTTAATTAGTCGATTTCTTAGTGAACAAGGAAAAATCTTATCTAGACGGACGAATAGGTTGACTTTGAAACAACAACGATTAATTACTATTGCTATAAAACAAGCTCGTATTTTATCTTTGTTACCTTTTCGTAATAATGAGAAACAATTGGAGAGAGTGGAGTCGATTCCTAGAACTACTGGTCCTAGAACCAAAAATAAATACTAAATAGATATACTCTTCAAAACTCCAATCGGAACTCAAACTCATATTAATGTTTTGCTCGAAAAAAAACTAGGATCCAGATTTGATTCTTGTATTATAAAAAAAGAAAAATGGGGAAGAAATCTTTTTTTCTTGAAAGATGTTCGTTTCTTCCTACTACTCAAATATTAATTTCTTTTTATTCTATCTTCCCGGAGTCCATTCTCCGGGAAATCCTGTTTCAATCATTCTTGTTTCCTGTATAATAGATTCTATTAAGATTCTTTTATTCCTTTATTTGATTTGTATTCTTTTCTTTTTAATTGATAATTTTCTTTGAAATAATATCAAAACAATTCTTATTTGATAGGGCTATTTGCGCAAGTATTTTACGATTCAGAAGCAATTGTCTTTTGTACAGATTGTGGATGAAGAGGCTATAACTATAGAATAGCCTATCCTCACGAGTTACCGCATTTATCCGAGTGATCCACAAACGACGAAAATCTCTCTTTTTCCTGCTCCTATCTCGATGAGAAGAAATCAAAGCTCTCATTCTTTGTTGAGTAGTCGTTCGAGTCAGTCTTGAATGAGCCCCTATAAAGGTTGATGCAAATAAACGAATCTTTTTTCGACGTCTCCGAGCTGTATATCCTCGTTTAACTCTGGTCATTGAATCAAATGAAACTTTATTGAATAACTAATTGATTTCTCTTCTTTCAGTCATCCTTTTCTTCCGGTCGATTAATAACAAAACGGATTCTTCCGATATATAAAATATAAATTCCAATGGCTTTTGCGACTATGACCTTCCCGACCACGATTTTTTCTTTCTTCAAGGTATCTCGCCTGGAAATAAGAAATTTGACTGCTACTAAAGAAAAAAGAATAGTGGGTTTTCTCGTTTCTATGGCAACTTCTGAAACGGTGAGGTCCTCTCTATACACCGGAGCCTCTTCTTTCATTTCATCAAAATTTCTTGTGAACTTGTATAGTTCACACTCTTTGGCTCTACCCATCCATTTTAAATTAGAATTCTTTTTTCAATTCTAATTCTAAAGTAAGAGTTCTAAAGTAATAGTCCTTTTCACAAAAAAGCTATCCATACAGTGACGGTATTTAATTCTGAAAGTTGGCTAGGTAGCTGACCTTGTTAGTCCGTTTTTTTTTTTCAAGAAAAGGAATAGGAGCATAACCTTTTTCCTCCGCTTAATGGATAACTATTTGTTACCAATGGAGAATTCCTTCTCATCTCAAACGGAGTGATTGGATTTGCACCAATAGAAACCATAAATTCATAACATAATTAGGTAGATAATAGATCTTGATACTAGTCAATCAAAAGGCTGTGTTCCACCCTATCTATCCTAATTCATTGGTAGTGGTCGTTGATACCGGAAAAAATTTTTGCATTTCTTCAAACTCATGATCTGAACTTAACGAGTCGCACATACACCCTAGTACATGTTCCTCGACGCTGAGGACATCCTCGAAGAGCGGGAGATTTCGTGACATTTCTTATTGGCTGTCTTGCGTTTCTAATAAGTTGTTTAATGGTTGGCATGGTGTGTCTATAGAATCTCATTCTAGATAGAATAGAACGGGTTGGCTTAGATCGATCTTAACCGGATGATTAATGATTATGAATGATTTCTATTCACACGTAAATTTTGAAAAGTAATTCGTATTTTTATATGGAATTCCCAGTATTTTCATTTTCGATCGCGACAAGATCAACGATGCCATGAGCTTGAGCTTCTGTTGCTGACATAAAAACATCCCTTTCCATATCTTCGGATATAACCCATAAAGGGTTGCCCGTTCTTTGTACATAAACTTTTGTGAGAGTTTCGCGAAGCTTCAATAGTTCTTCTGCTTCCAGGATAAAATCCCTTGCTTGTGCCTCGTAAAAAGAACTAGCAGGTTGGTGAATCATAACCCTGATGATATTGATATAACATCATGAATGGTTCTTATATCTATATATCGCACGATTGGATGGATTAAAGTAAGGGGGAATCAAAATAACAATAAAAAAATAGAATTAAACAACCGTACAGGCATCTTTTGTACATTGCATACGGCTCTGCAATGGATTTTCTTTTTTTTGATAGAATTTCTTTTATCGAAAAGAATAAATAGAACCTATATGATCCAAATTATTAAATGATCCATTTACCACCCTTCTTTTCGTAGTAGTTAAAAAGATACTATGATGGTTCTGTTGCTTTATATATTTATCTCGTCTGTGGTTTAGCAATCCCAAAGTTTCTTTTTGATAAGATCTAAGAAGGAAAAAATGATTTTTTCCATTTTTTTGATTATTTCCTCTCATAACATAAAAATAAGAAAGAGACTTCTGTTGTGGAAGAATAATGGTTTGTGACGCTGAAATTGACTCTTGCTTGACACAGAAAATCAAATTGGGAATAACCCTTCTTTCATACTACTATTTCGATACAAAATCTCATGTTAAAAAAAAACAATAATGGTTTGTTCATATCGAACTCGAAGTGCCATGCTATTATTACTTATTCTTTATTTAATTCATATTCGATACAGCGAAGGCATAGTATTCTTTTTTTTCTCAAATAAAAAAAACTCATTGGCGCCAAGCGTGAGGGAATGCTAGACGTTTGGTAATTTCTCCTCCGACCAGAATGAAAGATCCCATTGAAGCGGCTAATCCCATACATATTGTATGTACATCTGGTAACACAAATTGCATAGTATCATAAATGGCTATCCCTGGTATTACCCATCCACCTGGAGAATTTATAAACAAATAAAGATCCCTAGTATCATCTTCTATGCTGAGATATACCATGAGACCAACAATTTGATTCGAGATCTCGCTATCAACCTCTTGGCCTAAAAAAAGTAATCTTTCTCGATGAAGTCGGTTGATTAGGATAAAATTGTATCCCTGAGGAACCGTACGTGCACCTTTGGATGCATACGGTTCAAAAGAATTGTGAAAAAAAATCAATGTGTCGATTCCAATCCTATTTCTTTTTTTTTAATGATTTTTGCCCCTTCTCCTTACCTCTATTCTATAATGTAGAAAATCAAAAAGAATTTTATGAACTTATTGAACTAACTTCTCATTGATGTATTGTTTCATCGAAATTCAAATTACGATGTAATTTTCTTGTTCCTGAATGGGGCCTTTCAATTCTTTTAGGTTCTTGTTCTACTCCGGGGGAAGATTTGCCCGAATTCCATTTGCGCATATAGGTCAAATGATTCCAGTACCACTTCTTTTTTTTTTTCAATTGTTTCATACCTTTCCCCAAAATATTTGATGTATTAATCATACTACTTCATTGGTAGGTAGTTTGATATTATCCCTATAGTAAATATAAATCTAAGACTAAGAAAAGTCTATACAAGCGGTAATTGTGTAATCATAATCATCATATATTCTACATAATATATTATATTCTAAGATTCTATTATCTTTCTATTATAGTAAGTTATATTATATTCATATTCTATTTAATTACTAATGAATCTCAATTTTATGAATAATTTAATGAAATTTATATTTTATTTTTCTTTATTCTATTATTATTATTTCTTTCGTTTATTTCTTTAATATTTATGATTTCTATTACTACATTTTATACTCCCTTTTTTACTCTTACCATTTCCAATTTGGTATTATATGAACGGAGCCTGGATACTTTATTTTATCAGTCCAAGTAAACCATCAATTCTTTGAATTGATAATATTGATCCCCAATAGGAATTATTGTGCTTCACGCTCCAAATTATTGATGGTTCAATCAATACAATATCCAATATATAATTATTGGATTGGGCGAAACAGAGAATACTCGATCGGGGGAGATAACGGGGAAATACCATATGACCAATATGTCTGACAAGTCGCACTATACGTCAACCCAAACTGCATCTTCCTCTCCAGGATTCCGAAAAGGAACTTTTGGAACACCAATAGGCATTAAGATAAATAAAAAAAAATGAAGTACTATACTTTACTTTAATATGAAAACGTAACAATGGTTTTATTGTCTTCATCATTTTTTCTCTTTATTTTCCATTTTTATATATTTTCTTTTCTTTTTTTTTTTTTAATATTCCTTAGATTTAGGATCTTATATTATATATTTATTATATATTATTTTTTATTTCTTATATTATATTTTATATATTATATTTTATATTATATATAGAATTATAGAATATAGAATATATAGGAGTATAAGGTTCATAGAGGAAGACAGAATGAATAAATAAAAATTGTAACGAACGGGATCAATCGAATCAACCAACTGTTCGAATGATTTCGAATTCGAAAAGAGTATCTATGCATTTTTTCCCTCAAAATCCTCCCATTGCGTATTGGTATTTATCGGGTATAGAATAAGATCTGTTTCTCTTTGTTCTTCTAAATAGAAAGAAAGAGAATTGTTCTCTCCTCTCTCTATTTCAAATTCTTTCTATTCTATTTCATTAAAAATAAAAGAAGGGAATACAAATAAATAGTAATTCTTTCCTATACAAAATCTACCGAACAGATGAAATACGTGGTCTAGTCTTTTCCAATGTGATAAAGTTACATAATGTCTATTTCTTTTTCAGAAAGGGGTATTTACATGGGTTTGCCTTGGTATCGTGTTCATACTGTTGTATTGAATGATCCCGGTCGATTACTTTCTGTCCATATAATGCATACAGCTCTGGTTTCTGGTTGGGCTGGCTCGATGGCTCTATACGAATTAGCGGTTTTTGATCCCTCTGATCCTGTTCTTGATCCAATGTGGAGACAAGGCATGTTCGTTATACCCTTCATGACTCGTTTAGGAATAACCAATTCATGGGGGGGTTGGAGTATCTCGGGAGGAACTATAACGAATCCGGGCATTTGGAGTTATGAAGGCGTGGCAGGGGCACATATTTTGTTTTCTGGCTTGTGCTTCTTGGCAGCTATCTGGCATTGGGTGTATTGGGACCTAGAAATATTCTGTGATGAACGTACGGGAAAACCTTCTTTGGATTTGCCCAAGATCTTTGGAATTCATTTATTCCTCTCAGGAATCGCTTGCTTTGGTTTTGGTGCATTTCATGTAACAGGCTTATATGGTCCTGGAATATGGGTGTCTGATCCTTATGGACTAACTGGAAAAGTACAATCTGTAAATCCAGCATGGGGTGCGGAAGGTTTTGATCCTTTTGTTCCGGGGGGAATAGCTTCTCATCATATTGCAGCAGGTACATTGGGCATATTAGCGGGTCTATTCCATCTTAGTGTCCGTCCGCCTCAACGTCTATACAAAGGATTACGCATGGGTAATATTGAAACTGTGCTTTCCAGTAGTATTGCTGCTGTTTTTTTTGCAGCTTTCGTTGTTGCTGGAACTATGTGGTATGGTTCAGCAACTACCCCAATCGAATTATTTGGCCCCACTCGTTATCAGTGGGATCAGGGGTACTTCCAACAAGAAATATATCGAAGAGTTGGGGCTGGACTAGACGAAAATCTGAGCTTATCGGAAGCTTGGTCTAAAATTCCCGAAAAATTAGCTTTTTATGATTACATTGGTAATAATCCGGCGAAAGGAGGATTATTCAGAGCAGGCTCAATGGATAATGGAGATGGAATAGCTGTTGGGTGGTTAGGGCACCCCATATTTAGAGATAAAGAAGGGCGCGAACTCTTTGTACGTCGTATGCCTACCTTTTTTGAAACATTTCCAGTAGTTTTGGTAGATGCAGACGGAATTGTGAGAGCTGATGTTCCTTTTAGAAGGGCAGAATCTAAGTATAGTGTTGAACAAGTAGGGGTAACTGTTGAATTTTATGGCGGGGAGCTAAATGGAGTCATTTATAGTGATCCTGCTACTGTGAAAAAATATGCTAGACGTGCCCAATTGGGTGAAATTTTTGAATTAGACCGAGCTACTTTGAAATCCGATGGTGTTTTTCGTAGCAGTCCAAGAGGTTGGTTCACTTTTGGGCATGCTACGTTCGCTTTGCTCTTCTTTTTCGGACACATTTGGCACGGCGCCAGAACCTTGTTCAGAGATGTTTTTGCCGGTATTGATCCAGATTTGGATGCTCAAGTAGAATTTGGAGCATTCCAAAAACTTGGAGATCCAACTACAAGGAGACAGGTAGTCTGATACAAAATTACTTTTCCATCTTTTGCCTCTCTTTTTTTTTTTTTTATTTTATTCTAGTATTTAAATATTTAAAGTATAGAAATTTAGATTTATATTAGATTTCTATTTTAGAATTTTATATTATTTTCTAGATTCATTATTAATTTAATCTATTATCTATTTCATATTAAATCTTAATATATTCATAATGAATATATTAATCTAATAGTAATAAGATATTACTAGATCTATATATATAGTATATATACATACTATATAGATAGTAATAGTAAATTAGATAGTAATAGTAAATTAGTAAATCTCAATTTAGAATTTCTTTAGTAAATGATCCAAAATGAATAGGTGTGGAAGCTATAATTGTAAACCACGATCGAATCTATGGAAGCATTGGTTTATACATTTCTTTTAGTTTCGACTTTAGGGATAATTTTTTTCGCTATCTTTTTTCGAGAACCACCTAAAGTTCCAACTAAAAAAACAAAATGATTTTTCATTCTTTCCATTGAAGTAATGAGCCCCAATATGAATATCGGGGCTCATTACTTCAACTAGTCCCCATGTTCTTCGAAGGGATCTCTTAATTTTTGAGAGGGTTGCCCAAAAGCGGTATATAAGGCATACCCAGTAAAGCTTACAAGTAAACCGGATATGGAGATGGCGACTAAGGTTGCTGTTTCCATTTTTTCGATAATTTCAAGATCACAAAGGATCACGATAATGTCGTTTATTTACAACTACAACGGAATAGTATACAAAGTCAACAGATTTCAACCCATGATGAAAGAGGATTTATGGCTACAAAAACCATTGAGAGTAGTTCTAGATCTGGGCCAAGACGAACTGGCGTAGGGAGTTTATTGAAACCATTGAATTCGGAATATGGAAAAGTAGCTCCAGGGTGGGGGACTACACCACTTATGGGAGTTGCAATGGCTCTATTTGCAATATTTCTATCTATTATTTTAGAAATTTATAATTCATCTGTTTTACTGGATGGAATTTCAATTAATTAGTTCATAAAAATTAGGAAGTCCTAGTTTTTCAATCAAAAAAGATTATTTTACTTATACTTACTTAATGCTTAAAATATTAAAATACTTAAGAATTTAACCTAAGACTTGGATTTATAGACCATTCTGGTAGTTCGATCGTGAAATTTATTTGTTTCGATATTTCATTTCCGGAATATGAGCGTGTGACTTGTTAGAATTGATCCTATTGATAATACAAAGAATGGATTTGTCATCTCTATCAAGATGATTCTACCGTCAGATATTTATTGTAGTCTCTGGAGCACGGACTATATAGAATAGATCAAGAAAAGAAATATTTGAACTATGATTCATACCTATTATTCAGACCTCGCAACCGGATTAAAAAAAATGGAAAAAAGGTCTTTTATTTTTATAAATCAAACAATTGTTTTTTTCCGAAAGAAACCTCTTTCTATAGATTCTATAGATTTTGTTGAGTTATTACATTCATTGAAAAAGTGATGATCAAATGGTTTTTACTCAGAAACCCTTTGAGTTTAGCTTTGGTTTTATTAAATCATCGTGGTTCTAGTATGAATCTGAGGTTTCAATTGATTCATAGGGTCTCAACAAGAGAATTCCTATCAAACAAAAAAAAAAAAAAAGATAGGGAAGAGAAGATTCAAGAGGCCTGTCACGATTAACATAAAAAAAGATGGATGAGCCAACTTGAGATTTTATTTCTTGGCATTATCATTACAAAGAAGAGATTCCGGATTTTTCTTACTTCGTATCTTTGGGTCAAATCGAGTCAAGCGGCTAAGCCACAAGAAGTTTGAAACTCTATATAAAATATAAAATATTCCATATCCGTTGAAACTAGTATTTGTGGGTTTTGGCTTGAGCCGTACGAGATGAAATTCTCATATACGTCTCTCAGAGGGGGAGTCTTTCTTGGGTTACCTATCTCAATAAAGTATATGATTGGTTCGAGGAACGTCTCGAGATTCAAGCGATTGCAGATGATATAACTAGTAAATATGTTCCTCCTCATGTCAACATATTTTATTGTCTAGGGGGGATTACGCTTACCTGTTTTTTAGTACAAGTAGCTACGGGTTTTGCTATGACCTTTTACTATCGTCCAACTGTTACAGAGGCTTTTTCTTCTGTTCAATACATAATGACTGAGGCCAACTTTGGTTGGTTAATTCGATCAGTTCATCGATGGTCAGCAAGTATGATGGTTCTAATGATGATCTTGCACGTATTTCGTGTATATCTTACGGGGGGTTTTAAAAAACCCCGCGAATTAACTTGGGTTACCGGGGTGGTTCTGGCTGTATTGACCGCATCTTTTGGCGTAACTGGTTATTCTTTGCCTTGGGACCAAATTGGCTATTGGGCAGTGAAAATTGTAACAGGTGTGCCTGAAGCTATTCCTATAATAGGATCACCTTTGGTAGAATTATTACGTGGAAGTGCTAGTGTGGGCCAGTCCACTTTGACTCGTTTTTATAGTTTACATACTTTTGTATTACCTCTTCTTACTGCCGTATTTATGTTAATGCACTTTCCAATGATACGTAAGCAAGGTATTTCGGGTCCTTTATAGAAAAGGCAGATCATAGATATTTGTAATTTATCATATCGGGGAGGGACAAGAGTCTTTCATTGCTACAAATATGGATTGTTTAAAAATAAGGCATGTTATTTGGATATTTCTATTCAACTCTGAAGTATTTTTTATTGGATACGAATAGAATAGTTGAAGTATATTTTCCTAAACAGAGGATGGATTATGGGAGTGTGTGACTTGAACTATTGATTGGCCCGTGCAGATATATGATTTTATCCGCCACGTTGGAATTCACAACCCAATGTGTCTCCGCATCCAACCATCACATCACGTCAATCCCTTTATATAGCATAGGATAATAGGATAGGCCGGTTCGCTTGAGGAGAATATTTTCTATGATCATACCCGAATCTTGTCATGCATGAAAAGGCTCCGTAAGATCCCTATAATAAGTAATAAGTGATGTGGAATGATCCAATGTTCTTTTTATTCACTTTGTTTGATTTTTTTTTAGTAATTTTTATTAGAATTAATTTGAGAGTATAATTGGATAGTAATCTTAGTAAGTTTTTATAGTATGTAGATGCATTCATTTCCTCTGCATCAACCCTGATCTATAATACTATCGGAGTTAAATAAGGGATCTAAGGAAGAACAAGGGCTAAGATTTTATTAGTAACAAGTAAAAATTTTGTATTTTTGTATGTAATAAAATCAAGATATTGTGGGGATAAATACTAATCAAAAGACATGAGACAATCCAAAAAGCACTTGATCATGATCTAATTTGTAAGCCGACTTGGATATTGAGCATTTACTTGTTGCCAGAACTTAATTCTTTGCAATGAATAATGAATCCTTGAAACTTGGGGAAATTTAATTTTATAAATCTTTTCTTACATAGAATCATTCTACATTATCTATGTAGATATTAGATCTTCTATGGACCTATTTATGTTCTATGAATCTATTTCTGTGATTCTTTTGATTCTTGCTCGAGCCGGATGATAAAAAATTCTCATGTCCGGTTCCTTTGGGGGATGGATCCACAAGAATTCACCTATCCAAATAACAAAGAAACCTGATTTGAATGATCCTGTATTAAGAGCTAAATTGGCTAAAGGGATGGGACATAATTATTATGGAGAACCTGCATGGCCCAACGATCTTTTATATATTTTTCCAGTAGTAATTCTAGGCACTATTGCATGTAATGTGGGCTTAGCAGTTCTAGAGCCGTCAATGATCGGTGAACCGGCGGATCCGTTTGCAACTCCGTTGGAAATATTACCCGAATGGTACTTCTTTCCCGTATTTCAAATACTTCGCACAGTACCCAATAAGTTATTGGGTGTTCTTTTAATGGTTTCAGTACCAATAGGATTATTGACAGTACCTTTTTTGGAGAATGTCAATAAATTTCAAAATCCATTTCGTCGTCCAGTAGCCACAACAGTCTTTTTGATCGGTACCGCAGTAGCTCTTTGGTTAGGAATTGGAGCAACTTTACCTATTGAGAAATCCTTAACTTTAGGTCTTTTTCAAATTGATTAAACCGTTAAATACCACAATATAGATATCTAAGGAAGATCCAGAAAGGGATCTTCCTTAGATACATCAATCTTTTTATGATCTATTCTGCAAATATATGGACTGTGTCGGAGATTCAAAACTTATTCTATTTTTTTTTTCTTTCTAAAAAAGAAAAAATGAAAAGAATCCAATGGATTTAAAATTAGAACTTTTTCTTAAGTGAATTTATTGCAAAATGCTTCTGTACAGTGCTTAATATCTGTTTTACATCTTCTGTGCGAAAATATTCCATTTTCATAAGATCTTCTTGACTGTGACTCAAAAGGTCCAATAATGTATGTATATTGGATCTTTTGAGACAATTATAGGTCCTGGAAGACAATTCTGATTGGTCAATAAAAATACATGTCAATGGAATTTCTTTTTTGTTTTTCTTGAGATTAGTGAATTTGTCTTGAAAGGAAAAAAGGGGTAGATTCCATCTGTTTTCATTTTCCTTGAAATTCATGTCCTCTTCCTCGGCATGTAGAAAAGGAATCAATAAATCAATCAAATTACGAGAAGCTTCATAAAGTGCTTCTTTAGGAGTTAAACTTCCATTCGTCCATATTTCTATAAATAGTATCTCTTGTTTTTCATTCCCATTCCCATAAGAATGAATACTATGATTCGCATTTCGAACAGGCATAGATACAATATCTATAGGATAACTTCCATCGTGAGAGTCATTTGTGGATTTCATATGATATCCGCGATCTCTCTTGATTTGTAATTCAATACACAAATCAATTGGTTCTGTCAGGTTAGCTATATGCTGTGTCGTGTCAACTATTTCTACAGAAGGTGGTGAGATGATATCTTGAGCTGTTATGTATTTGGGACCCCTGACGCAAATGGATGCGTTCCTAACTCCATAAAGATTACTTCTCAATACAATCTCTTTCAAATTGAGTAAAATCTCATGTACTGATTCTTCAATACCTGCTATCGTAGAATATTCATGCAGCACATTTTCAGATGTTGCACGTGTGATACATGTTCCTTCTATTTCTCCAAGTAAAGCCCTTCGCATGGCAATACCTATGGTATCGGCTTGACCTTTCATAAGCGGGGACAGAACGAAACGACCATAATAAAGACGCTTGCTGTCTACTCTTGATTCAACACATTTCCACTGCAGTGTTCGAGTGGATCCTACTACGTCTTCTCGAACCATACTATTCTTTTTCTTTTATTTATAATTATTGAATCAGAATCATTGAATCATTTATTTCTCTTGGAATCTCTTGAATTCTTATTTCTACACACGTCTTTTTTTAGGGGGGCGACATCCATTATGCGGCATGGGTGTTACATCACGTACGAAACTTAAAAGTATCCCATTTCTACGAATGGCTCGTAATGCCGCATCTCTTCCGAGACCTGGACCTTTTATCATAACTTCTGCTCGTTGCATACCCTGATCAACTAACGTATGAATAGCATTAATTGTTGCGGCTTGAGCAGCATAGGGTGTTCCTTTTCTTGTGCCTCTGAATCCAGAAGTACCTGCGGAAGCCCAAGAAACCACCCGACCTCGTACGTCTGTAATAGTTACAATAGTATTATTGAAACTCGCTTGAACATGAATAACTCCTTTTGGTATTCTACGTTCATTCTTATTTGAACCAATACGTGCATTCTTACGTAAACTAATTTTTGCTATAGGTTTTGTCATATTTTATTAGATTCTATTTATAAGAATAAAAGAAAAAAGAATCAGAAATCTACAGAATGAGACGAGGATATCCATTTCATATGAAAACGAATCCTTTCTTATTTCTTTTTACATGTACATGGATTTTCTTTTCAAAAGAAAAATGAAAAAGTTCTTTACCCCTGTCTCTGTTTATGTCTCGGATTGGAACAAATAACTATAATTCGCCCCCGCCTACGAATCAAGCGACATTTTTCACAAATTTTACGAACAGAAGCCCTTATCTTCATATTTATCATTCCTTACTTTCAACTTTCATTCTAAATCTCTTTTTTTTTTTTGAAAACAAAAATCAGTTTATTGCATTTTTGAACTTTGAATTATATCTCTACGAAAAGGATGTTTAAAAGAATGATCTAATCGTTCGAATCTTTTTTGCGAAGTCTATAAATTATACGTCCCCTGGTTGAATCATAACGACTCATTTCGATTTTGACTCTATCTCCGGGTAGTATACGTATAAAACTGCGCCGGATTCTCCCTGAAATATAACCTAGAATTAGATCTTCATTATCTAATTGAACTCGGAACATACCGTTGGGCAGTGATTCAGTAATTAAACCCTCATGAATCAATTTCTGTTCTTTCATTCCAGGGAACCCCCTTTAAGTATTAACTAATAGAGGAAGAGTTCTATAATTCACTTCTCCTCTCTATTTTACAAATAGTAAGTTCGAGAGAAATTTAGGGTATCCTAGGAGAATTACCATATATAACACAAAATTTCTCCTCCAATTTTTTCTAATCGAGCTTCTCGATCTGTTATTATACCTCGAGAAGTAGAAAGGATTACAATTCCCATTCCACCTAAAATCTTAGGAATTTGTTGATAGTTGGAATATATTCGTAGACCAGGTCGGCTGATACGTTTTAAATTTATTTTCTTACCTTTCCTAGTCTTTCTATGTCGTAAGGTTGAAACCAAGAAATTTTTTTGACTTTCTTGATGTTTTCGAACGTTTTCAATAAAACCTTCTCGTAAAAGTATTTTCACAATGTTTTTAGTGATATTAGTAGATACTATTTTAACTCTTTCCTTTTGATCTATGTCAGCATTTCTTATAGAAGTTATTATATCGGCAATAATGTCCCTACCCATGACGAACTATAGTTATTGGTGCCCCCTAATTTTGATATAGTCAACATGCTTCTTTTTTGTTTTATTTTTTATTGAATTATTTTTTTTAATTATTATAGATTCTCAAAAATTATTATAAATTTCAAATATATACATGAGACACACACAATCTATTAATCGGATCTATTTCAGATATTCTAATATTCTATTCTATATATAGATAGAAAGATAGGATATATCCTATTTTCATCTATAAGACTTCGGGTGCTAATGAAACGATTTTAGTAAAATTCAACTGTCGCAATTCTCGAGCAATTGCACCAAAAATTCGAGTTCCTTTTGGATTTCCTTCTTGATCAATGATAACCGCTGCATTGTCATCATATCGTATTATCATGCCGTTGTTACGTTTGAGTTCTTTACATGTGCGTACAATCACAGCTCTAATTATTTCTGATCTTTCTAAAGGCATATTGGGCACTGCTTCTTTGATTACAGCAACAATAACATCGCCAAGATGAGCATATCGGTGATTACCAGTTCCTATGATTCGAATACACATTAATTTTTGAGCTCCACTGTTATCCGCTACATTCAAAAGGGTCTGAGGTTGAATCATATCATTTTTTTTAATCTCTTATTTCAAGATAATGGAAAAAAGAAATATTGTCTGTCCAGAGATAAAGAAATCCGTAGTTGTTTTTTTATTCTTAATACTCCTTCTTCTTTTACTTTTGTTTACCTATCCTGAAATAACAAATTGAGTTCGTATAGGCATTTTGCATGCAGCTATTTCCATAGCAGCTTTGGCTACAGCTTCAGATACTCCACTCATTTCATAAATTATTCGGCCCGGTTTAACAACGGATACCCAATATTCGGGGGATCCTTTGCCCGAACCCATACGTGTTTCTGTAGGTCTTACAGTAATAGGTTTGTCGGGAAAGATACGTACCCATATCTTTCCACCACGACGCGCATATCGTGTCATTGCTCTTCGCCCTGCTTCTATTTGTCTAGCTGTGATCCAAGCAGGTTCAAGTGCCTGAAGAGCGTATCTGCCAAAACAAATATGATTGCCTCGGCAAGATATTCCCTTCATTCTACCTCTATGTTGTTTACGAAATCTGGTTCTTTTAGGGTTATAGTTGATGGTTGTTTCTGAATTCCATCTCTACTGCAGAGCCGGACATGAGAATTTCTTCTCATCCAGCTCCTCGCGAATGAAATGATTCAATAAAAATACATATTACATAGAAATATGTATTTTATTCTATCAAAAGACAAAATAAAGAATATACTAATTTTTTTATATTTAATTTGTTACATAGGTAGGCTGTATATATAACTAGATAACTAGGCGTGTTTTTTTCTATTATCTATTTTTATATTCTATTTTTATCTATATATAGAATATAAAAATAGATAGATAAAAAGAATGCTTCTTTATTTTAGCAAAATCTCTAAAGTCTTTTTCTTTACCTCTATTTAATCACGCCAAGAGTCATCCAATAAATGAAATTCTTAAATGAAATAAAAATAAAGAAAGGTTTCGCGGGCGAATATTAACTCTTTTCTCCTTCATTTGTAGGGTCAATTAATGACCATTCAGAAGAAATCCATTTTTTCTTGGTTCATTCCGCCATCCTACCCAATGAATCCTTAGGATTGATTCGTTTTCAAGAAAATCCTATGTAATCACAGGTTCCATCGTTCCCATAACTTCTCTATTAATACTTAGGCCTGAACTCTGCAATGGAGCTCTCAACAGAATCTGTTATTTGTTTCCGAGTCAATCTCCTCAGTTTTTATTAACCCGAAGCTCAATTCAATTTTTCTCTATTTTCTATTATTTAGATTTTTTCTATCTTAATTACATACTTACATAGATAATAGACTATATTATCCATATTGATTAGATTCTTTATATTATTATTTTATTCTATTTTTATTGTATATTAATGTTGATGCTTTATAACACTGCCTTTTTTATGGGTTAATTCTTCATAAACCATACATATGGGAATCATATATCATTTAGATCTTTATTCTCTCTTTCTATCACCCTTCCTTTTTCCACATCCCTTTTTTTTTTTCACAATTCAGAATCAGATTTCTTTTTTATGAAAAGGATTTCAGTTGCTACAACTATATGATTGATTCAGTCATATAGTAACTGTTTCTTGGGATCTCGACAATACGAAGCAATAAGTTGGTTATGAGTTTTGAGTTTCTTTAGTTTTGATAGTTATTAAGTTTATAGTGTGGTCAGCCTATTTTTCTTTTCAGTCTCAATTCTAAAGAAAAAACTAACGAGTCACACAC